ATGACTATTCATCTATTGTATTTTCATCAAATAGAGGGTGGGAAGACTCTATGGAAAAATGGTGGTTCAATTCGATGTTGTTTAACGAAAAGCTAGAACATAAGTGTGGGCTAAGTAAATCAACGGATAGTTCTGATGCTATTGAACATAGCAGTGGAAGTGAAGAACCCATTATAAATGATACGGGGAAAAACATTCCTAGTTGGAGTAATAGTGGCAGTTATACTTTCAATAATGTTGATTATTTATTTGATATCAGGAATATTTGGAGTTTTATCTCCGATGAAACTTTTTTAGTTAGGGATAGTAATGGTGACAGTTATTCTGTATATTTTGATATTGAAAATCAAATTTTTGAGGTTGACAATGATAGTTCTTTTCTGGGTGAACTAGAAAGTGTTTTTTCTAGTTATTTGCATAGTGGATCTAATAATAAGAATCATTACTATTATCATTACATGTATGATACTCAATCTAGTTGGACTAATCACATTAATAGTTGCATTGATAGTTATCTTCGTTTTGAAGTCAGTATTAATAGTTCTATTTCCGGTGGTACCGACCATTATAGTGACAGTTATATTTATAGTTTCATTTGTACTGAAAGTGTAAGTGGTAGTGGTAGTGAAAGCAGGAGTTCTAGTATAATTACTAGTAGTAATGGCAATGATGTCAATATAAGAGGAAGATCTAGTGATTTCGATATAAATAAAAAATACAGACATTTATGGGTTCAATGCGAAAATTGTTATGGATTAAATTATAAAAAATTTTTTAGGTCAAAAATGCATATTTGTGAACAGTGTGGATATCATTTGAAAATGAGCAGTTCAGATAGAATCGAACTTTCGATTGATCCGGGCACTTGGGATCCTATGGATGAAGATATGGTCTCTATCGACCCCATTGAATTTCATTCAGAAGAAGAACCTTATAGAGATCGTATCGATTCTTATCAAAGAAAGACGGGTTTAACTGAAGCTGTTCAAACGGGCATAGGTCAACTAAACGGTATTCCAATAGCAATTGGGGTTATGGATTTTCAATTCATGGGGGGTAGTATGGGATCCGTAGTCGGCGAGAAAATCGCCCGTTTGATCGAGTATGCTACTAATCGATCTCTACCTGTCATTATCGTGTGTGCTTCTGGAGGAGCACGCATGCAAGAAGGAAGTTTGAGCTTGATGCAAATGGCTAAAATATCTTCTGTTTTATATAATTATCAATTAAATAAAAAGTTATTCTATGTATCAATCCTTACATCTCCTACAACTGGTGGAGTAACAGCCAGTTTTGGTATGCTGGGAGATGTTATTATTGCTGAACCAAACGCCTATATTGCATTTGCGGGTAAAAGGGTAATTGAACAAACATTGAATAAGACAGTACCCGAGGGTTCACAATCGGCTGAGTATTTATTCAATAAGGGCTTATTTGACCCAATCGTACCACGTAATCCTTTAAAAGGCGTTCTGAGTGAATTATTTCAACTACACGGTTTCTTTCCCTTGAATCCAAATTAAGGAAATTAAAGTATAGCACTAGATTCAATTATTTGTAGCGAACAAGTATTTAGTTCATACTAATAAAAAAAAAAAACTTAAGAAGAATGGTGTTTTCTTTGGTGACATAAGTTCTCTATTTATAGTATAGTAAGATAGTATAGTAAGAGTCAGAAGTTTCGGATAATTATTTTTTTATCTTATCTTTTACAGATCTATTTTTTATCTTACCTCTATTCATGATTAGTAATCAGGAAACCTTTATCAAGAAGATAAAAGAGTGATTTTCTCCTTCCGACGAATTAGGGAAGGGAAAGAGAAAATCAAAAAAAAAAATTTTCTACGGCTTTCTTTTTCTTACGTATTAATTTAAGATGGACAATATTAACAATATTAATATAGATAATGAATATAGACAATAATCAAATATATTATTGAGAATTTCAATTCTATATATATTTATTCTATTCTAATATAAATATAAAACTAACATCGAAATTATAGAATTTATGAAATTTTAGAAGATATATAGAATAGAGACATATATAATGTGATTTCTATATCTACCAAGAACCCCCACTTTTACTATATAATCCCCATTTGTTTTATTGAATCAAATTCGTTAAGGTCGCGAATTCATAATAAACTCTTTAATAAAAAGCTCCTTATCCTGATTAGAAAGATAGAAAGAAGATAAGGATGGGAGAAGAAGAATAATAATAAAATTCATTTTTTTTCATGAAAATTTAAGTGGACCATCATACATATTTATGTAGAAAGATGAATAGGTGCACTTAATTGAATTCTACATTCCTTGCACTTATAATGGATTTAATTAACTTATGATAAGATATCTTTATAATAGGTACAAATATTAAATTGGGGCACCCGTTCTATGACAGATCTCAACTTACCTTCTATTTTTGTGCCCTTAGTGGGCCTAGTATTTCCGGCAATTGCAATGGCTTCTTTATTTCTTCATGTCCAAAAAAATAAGATTGTATAGATCCGACGGGACCAAACCTCGTCAATTTATCTCAACATCAACAATCAACACGGTATATTAATGGGATCATAATACGGATATTTATTTAGTGTAATATGGTACGATATGTGGCTCTTTTCGAACACAAATGAAAGAACTAGAACTCTTTGTTATGCATACGGACACATGATATCTGCACAAATGCATGTATACGCGAGTATAGCTGGTTAAAGGCAAATACTTTAAATAGAAATACAACGTATCTAACCAATTACTCCTAATGGTTCTCATCAAAATAGTGCTAGTTGATGAGAGTTACTTCGGGATCAAGAGAAGTAAAGTCAAATTTATTTGGATTATTCTCTCAATTCCAATCGAATGTAAGCGGATCTAGTATAGTATGAACTGGCAATCAGAACATATATGGATAGAACTTATAACGGGGTCTCGAAAAACAAGTAATTTTTGTTGGGCCTGTATCCTTTTTTTAGGTTCACTAGGATTCTTAGTGGTTGGAACTTCCAGTTATCTTGGTAGGAATCTGATATCTGTATTTCCATCTCAGCAAATCCTTTTTTTTCCACAAGGGATCGTGATGTCTTTCTATGGGATCGCAGGTCTATTCATTAGCTCCTATTTGTGGTGCACAATTTCGTGGAATGTAGGTAGTGGTTATGACCAATTTGATAGAAAAGAAGGAATAGTGTGTATTTTTCGTTGGGGATTTCCGGGAAAAAATCGTCGGATTTTCCTTCGTTTCCTTATGAGAGATATACAATCCATCAGAATGGAGATTAAAGAGGGTCTTTATCCTCGTCGTGTCCTTTATATGGAAATCAGAGGCCAGGGAGCTATTCCATTGACTCGTAATGATGAGAATTTTACTCCACGAGAAATTGAACAAAAAGCTGCCGAATTGGCCTATTTCTTGCACGTACCAATTGAAGTATTTTGAAATGAACTGAAGAATGAATGTTTTCCCAGCACGAGAGAAGGAACTTGCTAATTCTTTTTTTAACACAACTGAAGTTTCTTCAGAATGTTCATTCGAGCGAAACATATTAGATTTTCTTTCCTCGTTCCGTTGACGAGGCGACCCACATAAAATAAAACAAAAGCAGGAAAACGTATATGGCACAACTATAATAAAATAAAAAGCCATTTTTTATATGCGTATGGAACCCAACTCCATTTTTGAATACTAGTAAAAAAAGAAGTATGCTTCATAAAATATATCCGAACATTTATTTCGTAATAAAGAATTTATCTTTTTAGGCTCAAGATTTTGAATTGATACGTTATTCCCGGGCTGTGGTTATATGGTGAAACATTTCTAAATAATGAATTGATCCGGGGGGGGGGGGGTCGTCTCGAAATCCGAATAATATTCGTTACTTCAAGTAGGTTTTCGAGTATTCATCGAACGGATCAAATTAAGATGAAATTAGTTCGAATTTACCCAATTTAGGTATCTCCGGGAATCATATTTATATATATATATTTTATCCGAAAAGGACCCTTATTCTATTTCTATATTCTTTCTAGATCCAAGGACTCAATTTTTACAAAAAAATACGAATAGATTCATAGGTTCGATACCTTGTTATCGAATTCGTACTTCTTCATAGAAATATCAGATAGAATCGACGAATGAAGTAAGTTCATTAACAATTCACAGATACAAAATGAAAAAAAAAAAAAGAAAACATTGACTTCCCTCCCATATCTTATATCTATAGTATTTTTGCCCTGGTGGATCTCTCTCTCATTTAATAAAAGTCTGGAACCTGGGGTTACTAATTGGTGGAATACCCGGCAATCCGAAACTTTTTTGAACGATATTCAAGAGAAAAACGTTCTAGAAAGATTCATAGAATTAGAAGAACTATTCCTGTTGGACGAAATGATAGGGGAGTTTCCGGAAACACATATACAAAAGCTTCGTATGGGAATACACAAAGAAACGATACAATTGATCAAAACACACAATGAGTATCATCTACATATAATTTTGCATTTCTCGACAAATATAATCTGTTTCGCTATTCTAAGTGGTTATTTTATTCTGGGTAATGAAGAACTTATCATTTTAAATTCTTGGGTTCAGGAATTCCTCTATAACTTAAGTGACACAATAAAAGCTTTTTCCATTCTTTTAGTTACTGATTTATGGATTGGATTTCACTCGACCCATGGTTGGGAACTTATAATTGGTTCGGTCTACAACGATTTTGGATTAGCTCATAATGATCAAATTATATCTGGTCTTGTTTCCACTTTTCCAGTTATTCTAGATACAATTGTGAAATATTGGATCTTCCATTATTTAAATCGTGTATCTCCTTCACTTGTAGTCATTTATCATTCAATGAATGAATGAAGAACTCATTTGATCTACTGATATCAATCAAATCAGAATGTTTCTTCGTGTATAAAGAAAGTATTTTCAATCTTACTTATTCTTTATACTTCTACCTGTTCGAGCTATATTCGTACAATTATTCCAGTACAAT